GCCCATAGATAAAAAACCCACTTTTTTACGATTACGGGGTTTATTGGAATATGAAATTCAACCCTGGAAATACAGGATCCCAATTTTTTTTACTACCCGGAGCTTCGATACATTTCGAAATCGAGAGATGTCTACCGGAGGAGGTTCTATCAGACAACAATTAGCCAATCTAGATTTACGACTGATTATAGATTATTCATTGGTAGAATGGAAAGAATTGGAGGAAGAGGAATCCACAGGGAATGAATGGGAAGATCGAAAAGTTGGAAGAAGAAAAGATTTTTTGCTTAGACGCATGGAATTGGCTAAGCATTTTATTCGAACAAATATAGAACCAAAATGGATGGTTTTGTGTCTATTACCAGTTCTTCCTCCTGAGTTGAGACCAATCTATCATATAGATGAGGATAAACTAGTGACCTCGGATATTAATGAAATCTATAGAAGAATTATCTATCGGAATAATACTCTTACAGATCTATTAACAACAAGTATAGCTACACCAGAAGAATTAATAATATCTCAGGAAAAATTGCTACAAGAAGCCGTGGATGCACTTCTTGATAATGGAATCTGCGGACAACCAATGAGGGATGATCATAATAGAATTTACAAGTCGCTTTCAGATGTAATTGAAGGCAAAGAAGGAAGAGTTCGCGAGACTCTGCTTGGTAAACGAGTCGATTATTCAGGGCGGTCAGTGATTGTCGTGGGCCCTTCACTTTCATTACATCGATGTGGATTGCCTCGCGAAATTGCAATAGAACTTTTCCAGGCATTTGTAATTCGTGACCTAATTAGAAAACATCTTGCTTCGAACATAGGAGTTGCTAAGAGTCAAATTCGGAAAAAAAAACCTATTGTATGGGAAATACTTCAAGAAATTCTGGATGACCATCCTGTATTGCTGAATAGAGCGCCTACTCTGCATAGATTAGGTATACAGGCATTCCTCCCCGTTTTAGTGGAAGGGCGTGCTATTTGTTTACATCCATTAGTTTGTAAGGGCTTCAATGCAGACTTTGACGGGGATCAAATGGCTGTTCATGTGCCTTTATCTTTAGAGGCTCAAGCAGAGGCACGTTTACTTATGTTTTCTCATATGAATCTTTTGTCTCCAACTATTGGAGATCCCATTTCTGCACCAACTCAAGATATGCTTAGTGGACTCTATGTCTTAACGAGTGGAAATCGTCGGGGTATTTGTGTAAATAGGTATAATCCATGTAATCGTAGAAACTATCAAAATGAAGATAATAACTATAAGTATACAAAAAAAAAAGAACCCTTTTTTTGTAATGCCTATGATGCAATTGGAGCTTATCGGCAAAAACGAATCAATTTAGGTAGTCCTTTGTGGCTGCGGTGGCGACTAGATCAACGTGTTATTGCTGCAAGAGAAGCTCCTATCGAAATTCACTATGAATCTTTGGGGACCTATTATGAGATTTATGGACACTATCTAATAGTAAGAAGTATAAAAAAAGAAATTCTTTATATATATATTCGAACCACTCTTGGTCATATTTCTCTTTATCGAGAAATAGAAGAAGCCATACAGGGGTTTTGGCAGGGCTGTTATAATTCTATGCTACCAGCGCGAATTCGAGTCTCACCGGGTTAACTAGGACTAGAAATGCGGAATTTCTACGTGAATCAAGATCTAGAAAAGGAAGTTTTCCAATCACTGACTCAAACCCATTGTCAAATTCTACTCAGCGCAACGCAATATGGAGGTACTGATGGCAGAACGGCCCACTCAGGTCTTTCACAATAAAGTGATAGACGGAACTGCCATGAAACGACTTATTAGTCGATTTATTGATCACTATGGAATAGGATATACATCACATATCCTGGATCAAGTAAAGACTCTGGGTTTCCGACAAGCGACCGCCGCATCCATTTCATTAGGAATTGATGATCTTTTAACAATACCTTCTAAAAGATGGCTCGTTCAAGACGCTGAACAACAAAGTGTTCTTTTGGAAAAACACCATCATTATGGGAATGTACACGCGGTAGAAAAATTACGTCAATCAATCGAGATATGGTATGCCACAAGTGAATATTTGCGACAAGAAATGACTCCTAATTTTCGGATGACCGATCCTTTTAATCCAGTCCATATAATGTCTTTTTCGGGAGCCAGAGGAAATGCGTCTCAGGTACATCAATTAGTAGGTATGAGAGGATTAATGTCGGATCCCCAAGGACAAATGATTGATTTACCCATTCAAAGCAATTTACGCGAAGGACTCTCTTTAACAGAATATATTATTTCTTGCTACGGAGCCCGTAAAGGAGTTGTGGATACCGCTATCCGAACATCAGATGCAGGATATCTCACGCGCAGACTTGTTGAAGTAGTGCAACACATTGTTGTACGTCGAACAGATTGTGGCACCGTTCGCGGTATTTCTGTAAGTCCTCGAAATGGAATGATGGCGGACAGGATTTTTATCCAAACATTAATTGGCCGTGTATTAGCAGATGATATATATATAGGTTCGCGATGCATTGCTACTAGAAATCAAGATATTGGGGTTGGACTTGTCAATAGATTCATAACTTTTAGAGCACAACCAATCTCTATTCGAACCCCCTTTACTTGTAGGAGTACATCTTGGATTTGTCAATTATGTTATGGCCGGAGTCCAGCTCATGACGACCTGGTCGAATTGGGAGAAGCTGTAGGTATTATTGCAGGTCAATCTATTGGAGAACCGGGTACTCAATTAACATTAAGAACTTTTCATACTGGCGGAGTATTCACAGGGGGTACTGCAGAACATGTGCGAGCCCCTTTTAATGGAAAAATAAAATTCAATGAGGATTTGGTTCATCCGACACGTACACGTCATGGACATCCTGCTTTTCTATGTTCTAGAGACTTATATGTAACTATTGAGAGTGAAGATATTATACACAATGTGTGTATTCCGCCCAAAAGTTTTCTTTTAGTTCAAAACGATCAATATGTAGAATCAGAACAAGTCATTGCTGAGATTCGCGCGAGAACATCCACTTTGAATTTGAAAGAGAAGGTTCGAAAACATATTTATTCTGACTCAGAGGGCGAAATGCACTGGAATACCGATGTGTACCATGCACCTGAATTTACATATGGTAATATTCATCTCTTACCAAAAACAAGTCATTTATGGATATTATTAGGGGAGCCCTGGAGATCTAGTCTAGGCCCCTGTTCGATCCACAAGGATCAAGATCAAATGAACGCTTATTCTCTTTCTGTTAAGCGAAGATATATTTCTAACCCCTCAGTAACTAATAATCAAGTGAGACACAAATTTTTTAGTTCGTATTTTTCTGGTAAAAATAAAAAAGGAGATAGGATTCCTGATTATTCAGAACTTAATCGAATGACATGTACTGGTCGTTGTAATCTCAGATATCCGGGCATTCTCGACGGGAATTCTGATTTATTGGCAAAGAGGCGAAGAAATAGAGTCATCATCCCACTCGACTCGATTCAAGAAGGCGAGAACCAACTAATACCTTCTTCAGGTATCTCAATTGAAATCCCCAGAAATGGTATTCTCCGTAGAAATAGTATTCTTGCTTATTTCGATGATCCTCGATATATAAGAAAGAGCTCGGGACTTACTAAATATGAGACTAGAGAGCTGAATTCAATCGTCAACGAAGAGAATTTGGTTGAGTATCGAGGAGTCAAGGTATTTTGGCCAAAATATCAAAAGGAAGTCAATCCATTTTTTTTTATTCCCGTGGAAGTCCACATTTTGGCCGAATCTTCTTCCATAATGGTACGGCACAATAGTATTATTGGGGTAGATACACAAATCACTTTAAATAGAAGAAGTCGGGTAGGTGGATTGGTCCGAGTGAAGAAAAAAGCAGAAAAAATTAAACTGATAATCTTTTCTGGAGATATCCATTTTCCTGGAAAGACAAATAAGGCATTCCGATTGATACCACCGGGAGGGGGAAAACAAAATTCCAAAGAATACAAAAAATTGAAAAATTGGCTCTATATCCAACGAATGAAACTTTCCAGGTATGAAAAAAAGTATTTTGTTTTGGTTCAACCCGTAGTCCCATATAAAAAAACGGATGGTATAAATTTAGGAAGACTTTTCCCAGCGGATCTCTTGCAGGAAAGTGATAATCTACAACTTCGAGTTGTCAATTATATCCTTTATTACGACCCAATTCTTGAAATTTGGGACACAAGTATTCAATTAGTTCGGACTTGTTTAGTGTTGAATTGGGACCAAGACAAAAAGATCGAAAAGGCCTGTGCTTCCTTTGTTGAAATAAGGACAAATGGTTTGATTAGAGATTTTCTAAGAATCGACTTAGCGAAGTCACCTATTTCATATACCGGAAAAAGGAACGATCTGCCGGGTTCAGGATTGATCTCTGAGAATGGATCAGATCGCGCTAATGGCAATCCGTTTTCTTCCATTTATTCCTATTCCAAGGCAACGATTCAAGAATCCCTTAATCCAAACCAAGGAACTATTCATACATTGTTGAATCGAAATAAGGAATCTCAATCTTTGATAATTTTGTCATCATCCAATTGTTCTCGAATAGGCCCATTCAACGATGTAAAATATCCCAATGTGATAAAAGAATCAATCAAAAAGGACCCCCTAATTCCAATTAGGAATTCGTTGGGCCCCTTAGGAACAGGCTTTCCAATTTATCATTTCGATTTATTTTCCCATTTAATAACCCATAATCAGATCTTGGTAACGAACTATTTGCAACTTGACAATTTAAAACAGATTTTTCAAATACTTAAATATTATTTACTGGATGAAAATGGTAAAATTTATAATCCCTATTCATGCAGTAACATCATTTTGAATCCATTCAAATTGAATTGGTATTTTCTCCATTACAATTATTGTGAAGAGACATCTACAATCGTTAGTCTTGGGCAGTTTCTTTGTGAAAATGTATGTATAGCCAAAAAAGGACCGCATTTAAAATCAGGTCAAGTTCTAATT